AGATAATAAATTCGGTCGTTGTGGTCGGACTCTATTATGGATTTCTGACCACATTCTCCATAGGGCCCTCTTATCTCTTCCTTCTCCGAGCTCGGGTTATGGAAGAAGGAACCGAGAAGGAGGTATCAGCAACAACTGGTTTTATTACGGGGCAGCTCATGATGTTCATATCGATCTATTATGCGCCTCTGCATCTAGCATTGGGTAGACCTCATACAATAACTGTCCTAGTTCTACCGTATCTTTTGTTTCATTTCTTCTGGAACAATCACAAAAACTTTTTTTATTATGGATCTACTACCAGAAATTCAATGCGTAATCTCAGCATTCAATGTGTATTCCTAAATAATCTAATTTTTCAATTATTCAACCATTTCATTTTACCAAGTTCAACGTTAGCCAGATTAGTCAACATTTATATGTTTCGATGCAACAACAAGATGTTATTTGTAACAAGTAGTTTTGTTGGTTGGTTAATTGGTCACATTTTATTCATGAAATGGGTTGGCTTGGTATTATTCTGGATACGGCAAAATCATTCGATTCGATCTAATAATAAGTACCTTGTGTCAGAATTGAGAAATTCTATGGCTCGAATCTTTAGTATTCTCTTATTTATCACCTGTGTCTACTATTTAGGCAGAATGCCGTCGCCTATTGTCACTAAGAAACTGAAAGAAACGGAAGAAAGGGGAGAAAGAAAAGAAGAAAACGATGTAGAAACAACTTACGAAGAAGACAAAGATAGCCCAGACTACGAGGATTTTTATCTTGATACTCATCAAGATAATTTTGAATTGGTAAAACTTAACTTAAAAAAAGAAGAGAAAAATGAAAAAAATTCTTTTTGGTTTGAAAAACCTATTGTAACTTTTCTTTTCGATTATAAACGATGGAATCGACCATATAGATATATCTATAATGATCGATTTGAAAATGCTATACAGAATGAAATGTCACAATATTTTTTTTATATATGCCCAAGTGATGGAAAACAAATAATATCTTTTACATATCCACCAAGTTTATCGACTTTTTCAGAAATGATAGAACGAAAAATTTCTTTGTACACGACAGAAAAACTAGCCCACGAAGACTTGTATAATTATTGGGTTCATACCAATGAACAAAAAAAATACAACTTGAACAATGAATTGATAAGTCGAATAAAAATTCTAGAAAAAGAGAAAGGATCTCTTGCTTTAGATATGCTAGAAAAAAGGACCAGATTATGCGATGATGAGAATGAACAAGAATACTTGCCAAAAAGGTATGATCCTTTTTTGAATGGACCTTATCGAGGAACAATAAAAAAATTTGATTCACGTGCAATCATGAACGATTTAATAACTTCCACAGCAGATTCCGTAGAAATGTTTTGGATAAATAAGATTCATGGTCTCTTTCATAATGATTCTCGAGAATTAGAACATCAAAAGAATACGTTTGGCTTTAGCGGGAAATTTTTATTGAATTCGATTGGGAATTCCTTAACCTCAATCGATGAATTATCTTTTGAACACGCACAACGAATTGATTCAGAAAGTCAAGCAAAATCTTTGAAATTTATATTCGATGTAATTTCAACTGATCCAAATGATCTAACAACAATTAGAAGGAAATCTATTGGAATGGAAGAAATCAGTAAAAGGGTTTCTCGTTGGTCATACAAATTGACAAATGATGTAGAAGAAGAGGAAGAAGAAAATGAAGAAGAATCGACGCAAAATCCCGAAATTCGTTCAAGAAAAGGCAAACGCGTGGTAATTTATACTGATCAGAGTACTAATTCCAGTACTAGTAATAATAGCACTAATGATGAAGAAGAGGAAGTGGCTTTGATACGTTACTTACAACAATCGGATTTTCGACGGGGTATAATCAAAGGATCCATGCGTGCTCAAAGACGTAAAACAGTTATTTGGGAAATGTTTCAAGCAAATGTGCATTCTCCACTTTTTTTTGATCGCATAGACAAAACATTTTTTTTTTCGTTTTTTGATATCTCTAAAATGATTAATCACATTTTTAGGAATTGGGTAGGGGAAAACCCAGAATTGCCAATTTCTTATTTTGAGGAGGAAGAGACAAAAGAAAAGGAGAAAACAAACGAAAAGAAAGAAGAAGAAAATGAACGAATAGCAATATCAGAAGCTTGGGATACCCTTCTATTTACTCAAGCAATAAGAGGTTTCATGTTAGTAATCCAATCTTTTCTTAGAAAATACGTTATATTACCCTTATTGATAATAGCTAAAAACATTGGTCGTATGTTATTATTGCAATTCCCCGAATGGTACGAGGATTTGAAGGAATGGAATAGAGAAATGCATGTTAAATGTACCTATAATGGCGTTCAATTATCAGAAACAGAATTTCCCCAAAATTGGTTAACAGACGGTATTCAGATAAAGATTCTATTTCCTTTCTGTCTGAAACCTTGGCGAAGATCTAAAGTACGATCTCATCATAGAGATAGAGATAGAGATCAGAAAATAAGCAAAAAGAAAAAAAAAAAAAAAGACAATTTTTGTTTTTTAACAGTCTGGGGAAGGGAAGCAGAACTACCTTTTGGGTCTCCCCGAAAACTACCTTCTTTTTTTGAACCCATTTTTAACGAACTCGAAAAAAAAACGAGAAAAGCGAAAAGGCCATTTTTTCAAGTTATAAGGGTTTTCAAAGAAAGAAGAAAAGGTTTTATAAAAGTTTCAAAAGAAAAAACAAGAATAGTTCTAGTTATAAACCTAATAATGAAAGAACTTGAAAAAGTAAACCCCAATTTCTTATTGAAATTGAGAAAGGTAAAAGTATATGAATCGAATGAAAACGAAAAAGATTCCAATATAAATAATAAGATTATTCGAGAATCGACCATTAGAATTCGATCCGCGAATTGTGTAAATGAAAATTATTCACTCATAGAAACAAAAATGAAAGATCTTGCTAATAAGACAATCACAATTAGGACTCAAATAGAAGGAATCACAAAAGGCAAGAAAAAAATAGTTCGAGCTTGTGATGATAAAAGATCGGAATCGAAGAAGGATATTTGGCAAATATTCAAAAGAAAAAATATCCGAGTAATACGTAAATCACATTATTTTATGAAATCCTTCGTTGAAAAAATATACATAGATATATTACTATGTATCATTAAGATTCCAAGGATCAATGCACAACTTTTCTTTGAATCAACAAAAAAAATGATCAACAAATCCATTTCCAACGCTGAAACAAATCAAGAAGTAATTGAGAAAACAAATCAAAATACAATGAACTTTATTTCGACTATAAAAAATCCGTTTTCGAATTTTTCTAATACTAATATTAGTAATCAAAATGTTAGGAATAATAATTATGACTTATCTTCTTTGTCTCAAGCCTATGTATTTTACAAATTATCACAAAATCAATTACTTAACAAGTATCATTTGAAATCTGTACTTCAATATCACCACACCTATCCTTTTCTTAGGGATATAATCAAGAATTATTGTACGACACGAGGAATATTTGATTCCAAACCAAGGCAAAAAAAAATGCATAAGTCTGGAATGAATAAATGGAAAAATTGGTTAAGGGGTCATTATCAATACAATTTATCTCAGACCAAGTGGGATCACTTAGTACCGAAAAAATGGCGAAATAGAGTCAATCAATGTCGTACGATTCAAAAGAAAGACTCAATGAAATTAGATTTCTATAAAAAAGAAAAAGACCAATTCATTCATTACACGAAACAAAATTACTATGCAGTGGACTCATCGATAAGTCAAAAAGAAAAATGGAAAAAACATTACGGATATGATCTTTTGTCATATAAATATATAAATTATGGGAATAGTAAGGACTCGTATATTTCTGGATCAACATTACAAATGGAGGACAAAAAAATTCCATATAATTTCAATACAAATACACTTAAATCCGAATCATTTTATAGATTGATAAGTATATCTATTAGTGATTATCTAGAAAAAAGATCTATTATTGATATGGACAAAAATATGGATAGAAAATTTTTTGATTGTAGAATTCTCCATTTTTGTCTTAGAAATAATATCGATATTGAGACCTGGGCCAATACGCATACCGGCACCAAGATTCATAAAAATGCTAAAACGAAAACTCAAAATTCTCAAAAATTTGAAAAAAAGGATCCTTTTTCTTTTACGATTCATCACAAAATCAACCTATCCAATCCAAAAAATATTTTTTTGGATTGGATAGGAATGAATCAAGAAAGGTTATATCATACCATATCAAATTTAGAACCTTGGTTTTTCCCAGAATTTGTACTACTTTTTGATGTGTATAAGATTAACCCGTGGATCATACCAATCAAATTACTTATTTTTAATTTGCATTTCTATGAAAAAAATATTAGTCAAAATGAAAAGATCGACGTAAATAAAAAAAAAAATCTTTCTATATTAGCTAATCAAAAAGAATATCTTGAATTAGAAAATTCCAACCCCAAAAAAAACAAACAACAAGGTCAAGGAGATTTTGTATCAGATCTACGAAAACAAAACAAAAAGAAAAATCTTGAAGAAGATTACACGGAAGCAGACATTCAAATTAAAAAAGGTAGAAAGAAAAAACAATTCAAGAGCAAGAAAGAAGCAGAACTGGATTTATTCCTGAAAAAATATTTTCTTTTTCAATTAAGATGGTATGATTCCTTGAATCAAAGAATGATCAATAATATCAAGGTATATTGTCTCCTACTTAGACTGATAGATCCAAGAGAAATTGCTATATCCTCAATTCAAAGAAGAGAGATTCATCTGGATGTAATGTTGATTCAGAAAGACCTAACTCTTACAGAATTGATAAAAAGAAGACTATTTATTATCGAACCAATTCGTTTATCTATGAAAAAGGATGGAAAATCTATTATATATCAAACCATAGGTATTTCATTGGTTGATAAGAATAAGCGCCAAACTAATGGAAAATGCATAATAAAAAGTGGATATGTTGAAAAAAAGAATTTTGATGGATCCATTGCACAACACAGCAATATGCTTGTGAATAGAAACAGAAATCATTTTTATTTCCTTGTTCCCGAAAATATTCTATCTCCCAGACGTCGTAGAGAATTTAGAATTTTAATTTGTTTCAATTCCCGGAATTGGAATGTTGTGAATCGAAATCCACTATTTTGCAATCAAAACAACATAAAAAACTGGGGACAATTTTTAAACGGGGAAAAGCATCTTAATACAGATGCAAATAAATTCATTAAATTCAAATCGTTTCTTTGGCCCAATTATCGATTAGAAGATTTAGCTTGTATGAATCGTTATTGGTTTGATACCAATAACGGTAGTCATTTCAGTATGTCAAGAATACATATGTATCCACGATTCATAATTAGTTTATAGTATATTTCCTATATATCTATTGCATGCCATATTCGGTGGATAAAAACCGAAAGATATACACATACACCCTGTTACATTCTGATAAATGTATCATCCCTTTCTATCCAAATCAAATTTGTAATTTGATTTGGATAAAATTAATATAAATTTGAAGTAGTGTATATGAAGAAATCCCATTTTTTTTGTACTAGATTCAAATAACTGGAACTAACTGGTATAATAATAATAATTATTTTTCCTGATCGGTAAAATACACGGAAAAGAAAAAAATAGAAAAATGGGGTTTTTATGGTCAAAAATGCATTCATCTTAGCTATTCGACAAGAAAAAGAAAAAAACTGCGGATCTGTTGAATTTCAAGTATTCAGTTTTACGGATAAGATACGGAGACTCACTTCACATTTGGAATTACATAAAAGAGATTTTTTATCACAAAGGGGCCTACGGAAAATTCTGGGAAAACGTCAACGGCTACTGGATTATTTGTCAAAGAAAAATAGAGTACGTTATAAGAAATTAATTGGTCAATTAGGTATTCGGGAGTCAAAAACTCGTTAATTTGAAGGTTGGTTTGCATTTTTTTCTTTAGTTATTAGTAGTTATTAAATTTTTCATTTTGATGAACTTCGTTTGATAAATTCATGGAATAATGAATTAAGGAAGAAAAGATATGACTGTACCGGCTACAAGAAAAGATCTCATGATAGTTAATATGGGTCCTCATCACCCATCAATGCATGGTGTTCTTCGACTGATAGTTACTCTTGATGGTGAAGATGTTATTGACTGTGAACCCGTATTGGGTTATTTACACAGAGGGATGGAAAAAATAGCAGAAAATCGAACAATTATACAATATTTACCTTATGTAACACGGTGGGATTATTTAGCCACTATGTTCACAGAAGCAATAACAGTAAATGCACCAGAACGATTGGAAAGTGTTCAAGTACCTAAAAGAGCCAGTTACATTAGAGTCATTATGCTGGAATTGAGTCGTATAGCTTCTCATTTATTATGGCTTGGGCCCTTTATGGCGGATATCGGCGCACAGACTCCCTTTTTCTATATTTTCAGAGAAAGGGAATTGTTATATGATCTATTCGAAGCTGCTACGGGTATGCGAATGATGCATAATTATTTCCGTATTGGGGGGGTTGCTGCTGATCTTCCTTATGGCTGGATAGATAAATGTTTGGATTTCTGTGATTATTCTTTAACAGGAATTGCTGAATATCAAAAACTTATTACACGGAATCCCATTTTTTTGGAACGAGTTGAAGGAGTGGGCATTATTGGTGGAGAAGAAGCAATAAATTGGGGTTTATCAGGGCCGATGTTACGTGCTTCTGGAATACAATGGGATCTTCGTAAAGTTGATAGTTATGAGTGTTACAATAAATTCGATTGGGAAGTCCAATGGCAAAAAGAAGGAGATTCACTAGCTCGTTATTTAGTCCGAATCGGTGAAATGAAGGAATCTATAAAAATTATTCAACAGGCTCTAGAAGGAATTCCTGGGGGACCCTATGAAAATTTAGAAGTCCGGCGCTTTGATAGAGCAAAAAATTCCGAATGGACTAATTTTGAATATAGATTTATTACTAAAAAACTTTCACCCAATTTTGAATTGTCGAAACAAGAACTTTATGTAAGAGTAGAAGCCCCAAAAGGAGAATTAGGAATTTATTTGATAGGAGATAGTAGTGTTTTCCCCTGGAGATGGAAAATTCGGCCACCTGGTTTTATCAATTTGCAAATTCTCCCTCAATTAGTTAAAAGAATGAAATTGGCCGATATCATGACGATACTAGGTAGTATAGATATTATTATGGGAGAAGTTGATCGTTGAAATGATAATTGATACGACAGAAGTAGAAGTACAAGCTATCAATTCTTTTTCTAGATTGGAATCCTTAAAAGAAGTTTATGAACTCATATGGATCTTTGTTCCCATTTTCACCCTTCTATTAGGAATCATAATAGGGGTCCTAGTAATTGTGTGGTTAGAAAGAGAAATATCTGCAGCAATACAACAACGTATTGGGCCTGAATATGCCGGTCCGTTGGGGATTCTTCAAGCTCTAGCAGATGGGACCAAATTACTTTTTAAAGAGGACCTACTTCCATCTAGAGGAGATATTCGTTTGTTTAGCGTGGGACCGTCTATAGCGGTCATATCAGTTCTACTAAGTTATTTAGTAATTCCTTTTGGATATCGCCTTATTTTAGCCGATCTCAGTATAGGTGTTTTTTTATGGATCTCCATTTCAAGTATTGCTCCTATTGGACTTCTTATGTCAGGATATGGATCGAACAATAAATATTCCTTTTTAGGTGGTCTACGGGCTGCTGCTCAATCTATTAGTTATGAAATACCATTAACTCTATGTGTATTATCAATATCTCTACGTGTGATTCGTTGGAACATGATTATTTTCCCTTCTCTCTAGAAATAAAGTAAAGAGGTTGAATATATTGAATGGATATTTTCATTTTTTATTCATCATTAGGGTTGATGAGTTAAACTAGATAGTTATATGAGTAAAAGCAAACTGCTTAGAAATTTGCAGTAAGAAGAGAAAATCTCATTCCCTATGTACAAGAATATAAACATAAGTAGTATATAAACTGTTTACCCCAAGATTAAGATTCTTTGACTAATTCTCATATCTTGAAGCGGGTACAAAAGATCAACGTATGGGGGTTCCACTACTTTTTTATATGTATTACCATACGGGGGATCAATCCAAAATCAGTGAACAGTTAGGAACACCAAGGTACACAAAGGATTAGTAATAGAGATAATATAAGGTATCAAAAAACGGTATTGTTATATAAAACTTTGGATAAAACGAATCATAATGGGGACTTTAAGTTGGTAGAAATGACCAAGCAGTACTTCTCCACGATTCCGATCTAGAGTATGCTCCTATTCACTGATTAAAGAAATGACTATCAAAAACGAATTAATCCTTTATTTTTTTTTTCAGAGTACCCTCCCTCTGAGAAAGAAGAACAGGAACAAAAGAAATAGAATTCAAAAATAGAATGAGAAAAATGAATAAATAATAATACAAAGGATCTTTATTTATTATTTTCCCCATCCATATCTATACATAACATATAGAATTCTTATCATGAATTTTGAATTAATACCAAATTCTTTCTTTATAGTTATTGATAGAACATATTTATTGATATAACGAGTATTTTATTAAAAGATTAAGTTATTACCAAACAAAGATAAATTAAAATTATAATGGATAAGATCAATTCGGAAGCACCTTTTATATTTGAGCAGACGGAATTTCATTGGTCTAATTTTTGGCTTCCCGATGTATATTTACCATCCAGGACGGAGATAATATCGAGCAAGTTCTTACATTTATTTGTGGCCATAGAGGAGCCGTATGAAGCCGAAGTCTCATGTACGGTTTTGAAATAGCGATGCGAGCAGTGATGTTATTATCGACTATGATTATCTAACAGTTTAAGTACAGTTGATATAGTTGAGGCGCAGTCAAAATATGGATTTTTGGGGTGGAATCTGTGGCGTCAGCCTATCGGGTTTGTTGTTTTTCTAATTTCTTCTCTAGCAGAATGTGAAAGATTACCCTTCGATTTACCAGAAGCAGAGGAAGAATTAGTAGCAGGTTATCAAACGGAATATTCAGGTATCAAATACGCTTTATTTTACCTTGCTTCTTACCTAAATTTATTAGTTTCTTCATTATTTATAACAGTTCTTTACTTAGGTGGGTGGAATTTCTCTATTCCGTATATATCTATTCCTGAACTTTTCGGAATAAATCAAATGGATGGAGTCTTTGGAACGACAATTGGGATATTTATTACATTAGCTAAAGCTTATTTGTTTCTATTCATTCCTATCGCAGCAAGATGGACTTTACCTAGAATGAGAATGGACCAGTTATTAAATCTTGGATGGAAATTTCTTTTACCTATTTCCCTGGGTAATCTATTATTGACAACTTCTTCCCAACTTGTTTCACTATAAATACTATAAATAATAGAATAAGATAACGATATTCTAGATTCATAATCGATATCGATCTCAAACAAGAGAAAGAAACATCAATTTATTCACGGAGATCCACAATATGTTCCCTATGGTGACCGGGTTCATAAATTATGGTCAACAAACAATACGAGCAGCAAGGTACATTGGTCAAAGTTTCATAATTACCTTATCCCATACAAATCGTTTACCTGTAACTATTCAATATCCTTATGAAAAATCGATCACATCGGAGCGTTTCCGTGGTCGAATCCACTTTGAATTTGATAAATGTATTGCTTGTGAAGTATGTGTTCGTGTATGTCCCATAGATCTACCCGTTGTTGATTGGAAATTTGAAAAAAATATTAAAAAGAAACAATTGCTTAATTATAGTATTGATTTTGGGGTCTGTATATTTTGTGGTAACTGTGTCGAGTATTGTCCAACAAACTGTTTATCAATGACTGAAGAATATGAACTTTCTACTTATGATCGTCACGAATTGAATTATAATCAAATTGCTTTGGGTCGGTTACCAATGCCAGTAATTGGAGATTACACAATTCAAACAGTTATAAATTCGACTCAAATCAAAATAGACAAGGATAACCCCCTTGATTCAAGAACGGTTACTGATTACTAAGATTTCCTTTTGATATTTTGATATAAAGGATCCAAGCCCCTTTTTGGGGGTTGGTCAGAAATTACAAATAATAACTATTGATTGTTGAGAATCACTCTTTGTTTTAAACTGAGAATATGGTTTAGTGATGATTTTAAAATAGAAAATTCCAACTATTCTTTTCTTTTTTCTTTTAGATAAAAATAGAAAATAGATAAAAAGGAAAGTAGGATTGGCCAATAACTTTCATAACTTTATCTATATCTACATTAATCCATATTAAGATTGAATTCAATTGGGAACCCATCATATACAATAAAAAAAAATAAAAATAAAGGTAACACCCTTTTCTTTCCTGGACTATTTAGTAAGGTCATGAAATATTTCGACTTATTTATCTGTTATACATAATGGATTTACCTGGACCAATACACGATATACTTGTAGTATTTCTGGGATCAGTTCTTATATTAGGAGGTCTAGGAGTAGTATTATTTACCAATCCCATTTATTCTGCCTTTTCGTTGGGATTGGTTCTTGTTTGTATATCCTTATTCTATATTCTATCAAACTCCTATTTTGTAGCTGCCGCACAGCTCCTTATTTATGTAGGAGCCATAAATGTCTTAATCATATTTGCTGTTATGTTCATGAATGGTTCAGAATATTCGAACGATTCCTATTTTTGGACTGTTGGAGATGGAGTCACTTCACTGGTTTGTATAAGTATTCTTTTTTCACTAATTACTACTATCTTAGATACGTCATGGTATGGAATTATTTGGACTACAAGATCAAATCAGATTATAGAACAGGACCTTATTAGTAACGTTCAACAAATTGGAATTCATTTATCAACAGATTTTTATCTTCCGTTTGAACTCATTTCTATAATTCTTTTAGTTTCTTTGATAGGTGCAATTACTATGGCTCGTCAATAAGAAATACTTAGAATTAATACAATTATTAGAAATTCAAAATCCAATGAAAAAGGGAAAGTTTTTCATTTAATCTACTTCTGATACCCTCTTTTTTCTGTAATTACTCGATTCTGGTCAATCAAATCGGTTGAATTGTTGTTCATATTGAAATGAATCGAGATTCATGAGGAGTTAGCCAATGATGTTTGAACATATACTTTTTTTGAGTGTCTACTTATTTTCTATCGGTATCTATGGATTGATCACAAGTCGAAACATGGTTAGAGCACTTATGTGTCTTGAGCTTATACTAAATTCGGTTAATATAAATCTCGTAACATTTTCTAATATATTTGATAGTCGCCAATTAAAAGGAGACATTTTCTCAATCTTTGTTATAGCCATTGCGGCTGCGGAAGCAGCTATTGGGCTAGCTATTGTTTCGTCGATTTATCGTAACAGAAAATCAACTCGTATCAATCAATCAAATTTGTTGAATAATTAGTCATAACTATCATATAAATATAAATAAAGACATAAATAATAAAATAATATAAATAAAATATAGATATAAATTCTTTCATTTTTTATTCTTTTTTTTATAGTAATATGTATAGTAATATATTTTTATATTACTATTGAAATAGTGATGATCTGTTGGCCAATGTCAATGTGAAGTCATATGTGTGACTTGTATAATCATGGTTGTTGAAACGGAAATCAAAGTATCTTGGTCCTTTCTCATGAACAGATTTAGAAATATATTGATTTTTAACATTAGATTTTTTGATAAACCATTGATTCGTCTGGTGTCTACAATACAATATAAATATATAATTCATTTCCTCCTGATTTTACTTTACCAGATCGAAAATTTTTTATGTTCAAAACTGGAATTTATAGACCCAATGTCACATTCAGTAAAAATTTATGATACATGTATAGGGTGTACTCAATGTGTACGAGCCTGCCCCACAGATGTATTGGAAATGATACCTTGGGACGGATGTAAAGCTAAGCAAATTGCTTCCGCGCCAAGAACCGAGGACTGTGTAGGTTGTAAGAGATGTGAATCCGCTTGTCCAACAGATTTTTTGAGTGTCCGTGTTTATTTATGGCATGAAACAACTCGCAGCATGGGTCTATCTTATTGATACGTTATAAAAAACTCCACTTGAATCATTTGATTCCTTTTTACCGACAAAAACCCGTACTCGAGAAAATATATTATTCCGAGCACGGGTTTTTTGGTCAAAATGCATCTTGTCTTTATCACGAGTTATTTCCCTTGGTTAACACTACTTGTAGTTTTGCCGATATTCGCGGGTTCTTCAATTTTCTTTCTTCCTCATAGGGGGAATAAGGTAATTAGGTGGTATACTATATGTATATGCTTATGGGAACTCCTTCTAACAACCTATGTGTTCTGTTATCATTTCCAATTGGATGATCCATTAATTCAATTGGAGGAGGATTTAAAATGGATAAATGTTTTTGATTTTCACTGGAGACTGGGAATCGATGGACTTTCCATAGGACCTATTTTACTGACAGGATTTATCACTACTTTAGCCACTTTAGCAGCTTGGCCTGTTACTCGAAATTCGCGATTGTTCTATTTCCTGATGTTAGCAATGTACAGTGGCCAAATAGGATTATTTTCTTCTCGAGACCTTTTACTTTTTTTTCTCATGTGGGAGTTAGAATTAATTCCTGTTTACTTACTTTTATCCATGTGGGGAGGAAAGAAACGTTTGTACTCAGCCACAAAGTTTATTTTGTACACTGCGGGGGGTTCCATTTTTCTCTTAATAGGAGTTCTAGGTATGGGTTTATATGGTTCCAATGAACCGATATTGGATTTTGAAAGATTAGCTAATCAGTCATATCCTGTGACATTAGAAATAATATTCTATTTGGGCTTCCTTATTGCTTATGCTGTCAAATCGCCGATTATACCCCTACATACATGGCTACCAGATACCCATGGGGAAGCACATTACAGTACATGTATGCTTCTAGCTGGAATCTTATTAAAAATGGGGGCATATGGATTGATTCGGATCAATATGGAATTATTACCACACGCCCACTCTATATTTTCTCCCTGGTTGGTAATAATAGGGACAATACAAATAATCTATGCAGCTTCAACCTCTCTTGGTCAACGCAATTTAAAAAAGAGAATAGCCTATTCTTCTGTATCTCACATGGGTTTCATAATTATAGGAATTGGTTCTATAACCGACATGGGACTCAACGGAGCCGTTTTACAAATACTCTCTCATGGATTTATTGGTGCTGCACTTTTTTTCTTGGTAGGAACGAGTTGTGATAGAATACGTCTTGTTTATCTCGACGAAATGGGGGGGATATCGATCCCAATGCCAAAAATATTTACCATGTTTAGTAGTTTCTCGATGGCTTCTCTTGCATTGCCAGGAATGAGTGGTTTTGTTGCAGAATTAGTAGTATTTTTTGGAATAATTACCAGTCCAAAATATCTTTTAATGCCCAAAATACTAATTACCTTTGTAATGGCAATTGGAATGATATTAACTCCTATTTATTTATTATCTATGTTACGTCAGATGTTTTATGGATACAAACTATTCAATGTTCCAAACTCCAATTTTGTGGATTCTGGACCACGAGAACTATTTATTTCAATCTGTATCTTTTTACCCGTAATAGGGATTGGTATTTATCCTGATTTTGTTCTTTCGCTATCAGTTGACAAGGTACAAGCTATCCTATCTAATTATTTTCATAGATAGTTTTCATTAATCAGATAGAAAACAAAGTCTTAGAATTTTGAATTTGAAGATTTTTGAGCTGTACAACACAAAAAAGAAAGTGAATTAGAATTATAATAAGATATATTCCGAGTTTTTGAGAACCATTTGAATCAAGGAATCATTCAAATGGTTCTCAAAAACCTGCACAAACTTTCCGTTACGTATTGTACGACGGTCTTATGTATTCCTCATGGAATTTGTTCAATTAGATGTTAATGTGAATGAACCATAACTATGTAGACCTATTCCTAATAGATTGATCCCAAAATAGCATATCCAAATTATAAGAAATCCTATAGACGCTACAAGTGACGAATTCGTACCTTGCAAACTTTGATTTGTTCTAGTATGTGAATAAATCGCGAATATGGTCCAAGTAATAAATGCCCAAGTTTCTTTGGGGTCCCAATTCCAATAAGATCCCCATGCCTCGTTAGCCCATACTGCTCCAGAAAGAATACCTATGGTTAAAAAGGTAAACCCTAAACTAATGACACGATAACTCCAATAATCCAAACGCTGAGTTAATTGATATTTGTAATAATTTTTAAATGGAACAAAAGAAGTGTGTTTAAAAACATTTTTTTTTTTGTTCAAGTATTCGATTTTGTCAAAGAAAAATGACTTAATCTTAATTAAGAAAATTTTTCTTTGACAAAAAATATCGATGTTTTTACGAAATGTAATGACTAGAAAAGCGACTGATAATAACGACCCACATAAAAGAGCTGCATAGCTCAATAACATCATACTTACGTGCATCATTAACCACTGAGATTGTAGAGCAGGTACTAATCTTGACGATTGATGCATTTCACTTGAAAGACCCGATGTGGCGAAACCTTGGGTAAAAATGGCACTTGGGGCGGTTATTGCGCTTAAATCATTTTGATGATTCCATATCTTGGAAATTAGATGAATAATGGAAAAACTCCACGAAAGGAAGATTAAAGACTCGTATAAATTACTTAATGGAAAATGTCTCGAAGAAATCCAACGAGTAACTAATAATCCTGTTATAGAAAAAAAAGTAACTATCATTCCTTTTTCCGACGAATCACGCAACCCTATGATTTCGTGTACTAATAGGGTCATCAAATGAATCGTAATCACAATTGAAATGATCGAAAAAGAGAGATGAGTTAATATATGTTCTAAAGTCACAAATATCATACATAAAAAAGGTCCCATTACAGAATGGAAATCGGGAATTAAATACATTATAGGATCCATTGTATCTTTTTTACAGTATGCCGCCACTCGGACTCGAACCGAGATGCTCTAGCACTGCTTCCTAAGAGCAGCGTGTCTACCGATTTCACCATAGCGGCTTACTTGAAATAATAATAGTCAATTCATGTTGAATCGTCTAGATCTAGATTCAAGGATTCAATATAGTTTAGGAAATATTAGAACTGATAAATAAGAGCTCTTTAAAATTCATCTTTGAATTTTCAATAATTTTGACTTAGGTTAGTATCATCGTAGGTTCAGTTTTAAGAATCCACTTTTACGTACTATCTGTATATTAAGTTCTCCCGGAACACTTGTAACTTGAAATACAAATTTGGTTTTCAGTCGAAACAGAAACTAAGAATTGTGAATTGTCCTCTTTTTATATTTTTTATTTATTTTGAATTGAATCCACGAAATCAGATAAATGAAAAACAAATTAAATTGTCAAAGAGATTTTTTTTCTAAACGAAAAAAAAAATAAATAGGATTTCATATGTATCACAATTCAATATTTCTAAATAAAATAATGATAATATTTTATTTATGAAACCAACTTGGTCTTGAGTTAAGCATATAATAAAACAAAAGAGTTTCCGCATCCATCACCATTTTCTTTTCACAACGGAAAAATAGAATGAACAAAGATTTTTCCTTTGTGAAAAGAAAATGAATAGGAAAAAAACATCTCACGAATTAATAAATAGATTCTAATAAAAACTAGAATGAAAAAAAATAATGATACTTAGAACCGACAGATAGAGAAATTATTATTCTACATATCATAGCAGCGAGTTCTAACTAATATTGTATTGAGTTCAATACATCAATACATTTAGTTAAAGGGAATTATTCATATTCCAAAATTGGAAATTCTTCTAGCCATGGAAATTCCGATTATTCCAAGATTTTCTTATTTGTTTGTCGCACAAAAAAACTTTTTGAATCTCCAGTAGAAACTGACTTTGCTAAAGAAAAAGCTTTTATTGCAGCTAAATATCCTTTTTTCTTCCAAATATTTCTACGAATACGTTTTTTTGATATAGAAGTACGTTTTTTTGGAACTGCCATTCAAAAAAAAAGAGTTACTCATTTTTATTGTTGTATGTGAAAGACATGTATTGCTCAAAATAGATCGTTCTTTTTAGTCATTTTCTATACTTAACTTAATTTCGTCGATAATAGTTTTTTCAGAACATACAATAAAAATATATTATTTATATATTTATATATAAATATATGTATGACATGCATGTCACATATATAACAATGTCACATATTAACACACTAGGCAAAAAAATAGAAGAAAAAAAGGGGGGGGGAATTCGAAAAAGAATTTTTATGACTATTAGTTTGGAATCGAATAAGCTCATATTGCCGTGTCTATAATTTAAATGCAAACTTAAACTACAATCTATTACCTAAGAAGGAGAACCTCAATTTTTAGTTATTTTTTTTTCAGTTCTATACGAAATAAAGAGTATTAGAATATTTCTGATACTTTCTTATTGGATTGGAATCCAATCAATTAGTTCCGCAATGAGTTAGGTAATTACTACAAATAAAATCACTAGAATAACTAGGTCTTTTTTTTGAGTCTATTTATTGAGGCATACTATGATTTATATTCGACTGTTTTGGTATGATTGTTTTTACTTACTATACTATAGTATATGATATGATTACATATTGCCAGAATAGGATGGTAGTATAGTCGTAGAATGATTCAAAATCTCAGATTTCCCATTTTTTTTTATTTTATTAACTATCTTTCCTTAGTTAAAAGTTAAAGTTAATAACTAAGTAATTACTTTTATCTAGCTATTTGTAATTACTTTTATCTAGCTATTTGGTCATATCATTTGAATTTGAACTTTTGAATATTTCCAATATCTGAGAAAAGTAAGAATAATTCAAAATAAAAATAGTTGAGTTTTTCATATCTTTTTTTGTTGATTTTTTTATTGTTCCTTTCGAAAGCGATAAGAATTGATGAATCGGAAACAATTAAATTATAAGAAAAAAAATGAAAATTTGTTTTTTTTATGGAACATACATATAAATATGCATGGATAATACCCTTTCTTCCATTTCCAGTTACTATGTTAATAGGATTTGGACTTCTGCTTATTCCGACAGCAACAAAAAATCTTCGTCGTATGTGGGCTTTTCCGAGTGTTTTGATGCTAAGTATAGCTATGGCATTTTCGGCCAATCTATCTATTCAGCAAATAAATGGAAATTTTATCTATCAATATCTATGGTCTTGGACCGTCAATAATGATTTTTCTTTAGAGTTCGGACACTTGATCGATCCACTTACTTCTATTATGTCAATATTAATTACTACTGTTGGAATTATGGTTCTTATTTATAGTGACAATTATATGTCTCACGATCAAGGATATTTGAGATTTTTTGCCTATATGAGTTTTTTCAATAGTTCTATGTTAGGATTAGTTACTAGTTCCAATTTGATACAAATTTATATTTTTTGGGAACTTGTAGGAATGTGTTCCTATTTATTAATAGGTTTTTGGTTCACACGACCGAGTGCGGCAAGTGCTTGCCAAAAAGCTTTTGTAACCAATCGTATAGGGGATTTTGGTTTATTATTAGGAATTTTAGGACTTTATTGGATAACTGGTAGTTTAGAATTTCGGGATTTGTTCGAAATAGTTAATAACTTGGTTCATCATAATGGAGTAAATTCCTTATTTGCTACTCTGTGTGCTTTTTTTTTATTCGTTGGTGCAGTTGCTAAATCCGCACAATTCCCCCTTCACATATGGTTACCTGATGCTATGGAAGGACCCACTCCCATTTCTGCTCTTATACATGCTGCTACTATGGTAGCAGCGGGAATTTTTCTTGTAGCTCGGCTTCTTCCTCTTTTCATAGTTATACCTTCCATAATGAATATCATTTCTTCAATAGGCGTAATAACAGTACTATTAGGAGCTACTTTGGCTCTTGCTCAAAGAGACATTAAAAGAAGTTTAGCTTACTCGACAATGTCTCAATTGGGTTATATTATGTTAGCTCTGGGTATAGGTTCTTATCGAACCGCTTTATTCCATTTGATCACTCATGCCTATTCGAAAGCTTTATTGTTTTTGGGATCCGGATCAATTATTCATTCAATGGAACCCATTGTTGGATATTCACCAGATAAAAGTCAAAATATGGTTCTTATGGGCGGTTTAACAAAATATGTTCCAATTACAAGAATTACCTTTTTCTTAGGTACACTCTCCCTTTGTGGTATTCCGCCTCTTGCTTGTTTTTGGTCCAAAGATGAAATTCTTAACGATAGTTGGTTGTATTCACCAACTTTCGCAATAATAGCTTCCTTTACAGCGGGATTAACCGCATTTTATATGTTTCGGATGTATTTACTTACCTTTGATGGACATTTGCGCATTCATTTTCAAAATTACAGTAGCACTAAAAATAGTTCTTTCTATTCAATATCTTTATGGGGAAAAAAAGTGCCAAAAGCAGTCAATAGAAATTTACTTTTATCAACAATGAATAATAAGGTCTCCTTTTTTTCAAAGGATACATATCAAATTGATGATAATGGAAGAAATAGAATACGATACTTTAGTACTCACTTTAGAAATAAATATACTTACACCTATCCTCATGAGTCGGACAATACTATGTTATTTCCTCTGCTTGTATTGGTACTATTTACTTTATTCGTTGGATCAATCGGAATTAATTTTGATCAAGGAGTAATAGATTTTGATCTATTATCGAAATGGTTAACTCCGTCCACAAACTTTTTCCATCCAAATTGGAATGGTTCCCCAGATTGGTATGATTTTTTGAAAAATGCAGTTTTTTCGGTCAGTATAGCTCTTTTTGGATTATTTATAGCATCTATTTTATATGGATCTGTTTATACATCTCTACCGAATTTGGACTTAGTCAATTTGTTTGTAAAGGGGGGCCCCAAGAGAATTCTCTTGGACCAAGTGGAAAATGTGATATACAATTGGTCATATAATCGTGGTTACATAGATATTTTTTATACTAGGATTTTTACTGTAGGTATAAGAGGATTAGCTGCACGAATTCAGTTTTTTGATAGACATATAATTGATGGAATTACAAATGGGGTCGGCGTTACCAGTTTCTTTATAGGGGAAGGGGTTAAATATATGGGAGGAGGACGAGTCTCTTCTTATCTATTCTTGTATTTATCTTATGTATCAATCTTTTTTTTCATTTTTCTCTTCTTTTTTTAAGTTAAGTTTTACCAATTCAAAATTATCTTGATGAGTATCAAGATAAAAATCCTCGTAGTCTGGGCTATCTTTGTCTTCTTCGTAAGTTGTTTCTACATCGTTTTCTTCTTTTCTTTCTCCCCTTTCTTCCGTTTCTTTCAGTTTCTTAGTGACAATAGGCGACGGCATTCTGCCTAAATAGTAGACACAGGTGATAAATAAGAGAATACTAAAGATTCGAGCCATAGAATTTCTCAATTCTGACACAAGGTACTTATTATTAGATCGAATCGAATGATTTTGCCGTATCCAGAATAATACCAAGCCAACCCATTTCATGAATAAAATGTGACCAATTAACCAACCAACAAAACTACTTGTTACAAATAACATCTTGTTGTTGCATCGAAACATATAAATGTTGACTAATCTGGCTAACGTTGAACTTGGTAAAATGAAATGGTTGAATAATTGAAAAATTAGATTATTTAGGAATACACATTGAATGCTGAGATTACGCATTGAATTTCTGGTAGTAGATCCATAATAAAAAAAGTTTTTGTGATTGTTCCAGAAGAAATGAAACAAAAGATACGGTAGAACTAGGACAGTTATTGTATGAGGTCTACCCAATGCTAGATGCAGAGGCGCATAATAGATCGATATGAACATCATGAGCTGCCCCGTAATAAAACCAGTTGTTGCTGATACCTCCTTCTCGGTTCCTTCTTCCATAACCCGAGCTCGGAGAAGGAAGAGATAAGAGGGCCCTATGGAG